GGGTAGAATTTTTTTTGCCCAAGCCCCGATTTGTTGAGGGGAAACTGGTCCAATTCGAAGTTGTTGATGTTTATACTGGTCGATCATAAAATACAAATTCTGATTCATTGAGATCAAGCTTCCTTCCTATTAATCTGGAAGTTCTTTTCAGATACAAGGAAATGATTCAGTTCTAGGGCCAAAGATCGTAGTTCTCGAACGAGCAATCGAAAAGATTCCGGAGCACCCTCTGGGTTAGGTACTGTTGATCCAATAATCGTAGCACCAAGTACTTCTTGACGAGCTGTAATATGATCAGATTTATAAGTAAGCATCTCTTGTAAAATATGAGCAACACCAAATCCCTCTAGAGCCCAAACTTCCATTTCTCCTACTCTTTGCCCCCCTTGTTTGGCCCTCCCTCTAAGAGGTTGTTGTGTAACAAGTGCGTAATGCCCACTGGAACGCCCATGGATTTTATCATCAACTTGATGAATTAATTTGAGGATATAGGACTTTCCTATAAGAACAGGTTGTTCAAAAAGATCTCCTGTTCTTCCATCAAATATTCTGCTTTTTCCCGGAAATTCGGGTTCAAATACCCATGGATTTTTTGTTTGCTTACTGGCTTCATATAATTCAGAAAACACTAGTTTTCTTGAGGCCTCTTGCTCATATCTCTCATCAAAGGGTGCTATTCTATAATGTTTCTTTAGCAGATCCCCCGCTAACCCGAGCGAACATTCAAATATCTGTCCCACATTCATTCGTGAGGGGACTCCTAATGGGTTGAATACCATATCAACGGGCGTTCCATCTTGCAAATAGGGCATATCTTGTTTAGACAAAATCTTAGAAATTATACCCTTATTCCCATGCCTTCCAGCTACTTTATCACCTACTTTGATTTCACGTTTCTGTGAAATATATACACGAATTCTTTCTGAATTATAATTGGAACCCCCCCTTCTATGGATCCATCTCACATCAATAACTCGACCCCTTGCACCTATAGGTAGTCTTAGAGAAGTTTCCTTTGAAGTGGATACCTGAATACCAAGTATAGCTCGTAATAATCTATCCTCCGGAGCATATGATGATTCGTTCGCTGTCTGAGGTGTTAATTTACCTACTAAGATATCGCCCGTTTCTATCCAAGATCCCAGGATCACAATTCCATTTCTGTCTAAATTTCGGAGTAAATGAGCCTCTAAATGCGGGATCTCCTTAGTTATTTTTTCAGGGCCTTGGCTTGTTACATGAGTCTGAATTTCATATTTACGGATGTGAAAAGAAGTATAAATATCTTCATAGACCAGACGTTCGCTAATTAGTACTGCATCTTCAAAATTGTAGCCCTCCCATGGCATATAAGCTACTAATACATTTTTTCCTAAAGCGAGTTCCCCACCAGCTGTAGCCGCACCGCCCGCTAGAATTTGTCCCTTTTTAATGTATTTTCCACGCCGAACTTGAGTTTTTTGATGCATACAAGTATTTTTGTTAGAACGTTGATACATAACTAATGGAATGCTTAGAGTATCCCCATTACTTGAGAAAACAATCTTGTGAGTATCGGTATAAATAATTTTTCCCTTGCGTTTGGCTATAGCCGAAATCCCCGAATCTAGAGCCGTTTGACCTTCCAACCCAGTTCCAACAATGCACTTCTCAGACCGAGAAAGCGGAACTGCTTGGCGTTGCATATTAGAACTCATTAAAGCTCGATTCGCATCATTATGCTCGATAAAAGGAATGAGGGAAGCTCCAATAGAAAAATATTGGAAGGGAAAAATACTTCTAAGATGAATCTCTTCCCATGCAATAGTAAGGAATTCTTGACGATATCGAGCTGGAACAATCTGTTGTTCTTGAATACCCCGATTCAAGGCCAAAGAATTTCCTGCTGCTACCATATAATATTCATCTCTATTTGGTGATAAAGAAACCATCTGTGCCTCTTTTGATCTCTCAGATAATTCATAAAACGGACTCTCTATGGATCCCCAATAACCAACCTTCACATGAATAGCTAATGATCCAATAAGTCCAACATTGATTCCTTCGGACGTATCAATTGGACAAATACGTCCATAGTGACTCGGGTGGATATCTCGTATCCGAAAACTAGCAGTTCGCCCCGTCAATCCTCCAGGACCCAAATAACTCCATTTTCGTCCATGAACAATTTGTGTCAACGGATTAGTTCGATCCAAAACTTGAGATAAAGGGTGTAGGCCAAAAAACGATTCATAAGTAGTTGTTAATGAAGTTGAAGTTACCAAATTTTGAGGAGTCGGTATCAATTTATGCCTGATTGCTCCACATATAGTTCCTCGAACCGCATTTTCTAAACGAACAAGAGCCAATCCGAATTGATCTTGTAATAGATCGGCTACAGAACGAATACGTTTATTTTTCAAGTGATTCATATCGTCAAGTGTACCCATTCCCAATTTCATTCCAATCAAATGATCCACAGCAGCCAATAGATCTCGCGGTAACAAAAATGTATTGTTTTGGGATATATCAAGATTCAGCCTCCGATTCATATTTCGTCGGCCAATCTTTCCTAATTCGCATCTTTGTTGAAAAAATTTCTTTTGTAATTCCTTACATAAGGACTCAGAAAATACCGGATCCCCCCCTACACAGGCAAATTGTTGATAAAACTCCAAAATAGCATTTTCTTTTGACCCAATCTTTTTTTTCTCTTTATCATTCGGGAAAGACAAGAAGATTTCAGGGTAACAAACATTATCTAAAATTTCTTTTATATTCAAACCCATAGCTGATGATAGAACTAGAATAGATATTTTTTGTTTTCTACTGACACGGGCCCATATCCTTGCTTTTCTATCAATTTCTAATTCCGATCTTCCCCCCCAATCTGATATTATAGTACTGGTATAGACAGAAATTCCGTTATGTTCCAATTCTGAACGGTAGTAAATACCGGGACTTTGCAATATTTGGTTGATCACAATTCGGTATATTCCATTTACTATAGAGGTTCCAAAAGAATTCATTATAGGAATGTTTCCAAGAAAAACGGTTTGTTCTTGCATATTTCTACCGGTTTTCCAAATTAAGACCGCGGGTACATATAATTCAGAAGAATATGTGAGTGATTCATACACAGCATCTCTTTCTTTTATCAAGGGCTCTGCCAATTGATATGTTTCCACAAATAATTGAAATTCAATTTCTTGATCTCTATCTTCAATTTTTTGAAACTTTTTAAATTCTTCCGTCAAGCCCTGATTAATGAACCTACAAAATCCCTCAAATTGTATCTGACTAAATCCAGGTATTGTGGACATTCCCTCATTTCCATTCTGGAGCATCTTAATCTGAAGTTTCCTCTTTATTTAAAATTTTTAAAATCCCATTATTCTTATTGGCTTGGCTCACTATTCATCGAACCATACCGATCGATCTAGCAATGATGGAATGGGTATTATTGTTACTGAATCACATAAAATTTGAGCCAGATACAAATAGAAAGAAATGTAAATTGATAAAACATTCCTGGGGAAAATTCTGTCATATGGAATCTTTTATCGAATATAAAAATTATTGATCCAATTTCTACCTAATTCTTTTCTTATGATATTACGATTAGATTACAGGGTACAAAAAAGAAAAAATCAATGAATTCGGGAATCAATCTGCTCTCTATGAATGAGATAAAAACAGAAGAATCGAGAACAGCATAGAGTTTCCCTTTTTTAGCACACACAATTGAATGTTCAAAAAGGAATTCGCAAATATTTTTTTTTTTAGTCTAATTTCTAAAATAGAATGGAATTGCGTACGTAATAGTCATAGGAGTAATCTTTAGGAAGTACATGCCGATATAACTATCCATATATCACATCATTTATCATAATTGAACCTGGTGCAACATAGGTTAGGTCACACTCTATCATAATGTCTATATGTCTATTTTCTCTTCATATTCAATTAACAATTCAAGCACGATGATCCTATATAGGGATATGTACATAAAAAAAAGACCCGGGCTCGGTATCCCACGTATAAAAATTGATGTTCTGGGGTTTACATATACACATATATTTTATTATAATTGAAAATGATTAGTCGTAAATCAATTGGATTTTGCATTCATTAAGGGAATACAAACGGAGATACAAATTTCAGAGTTGTTCGCTAATTCAAAGTAAGAAAAGTAAGTAAGCGTAACTAAAGAGTAATGAGTAAATAGTTAATGAAGTAAAAAGTGAATTATTTTAATTTGCCCTGCGTCTGTGACCGGGGCCGGGAATCTTTTCACTTTTCTATAGATTTAATAGGTCTATAGAAAAGTGAAAAGAGAAGGTACATTTTTAAACGACGTGTGTTTTTTTTTGAGATAAAATCAATCGAATAAAAGAATATAAAAAAGATCTAAGAAAAAAGAGGAAGTTTTTTTTTGTAAAAGGATAAGTACAATGGGATTCAAGATAAAAAAAATAATAAGAAAGGAAAAAATTCAAATAAAAACGAGGAGAGGAATAGAATCTAAGAATATAGATAAAAATTTTATATATTTTGGATTTGGATGAAATTTGGCGGCATGGCCAAGTGGTAAGGCGGGGGACTGCAAATCCTTTATCCCCAGTTCGAATCTGGGTGTCGCCTGATCAACAAAAAAGACTTGGAATTTATTCATCCTGTTGATCGAACTTGACGAATTCTTGCCCCGCAAAAGCATAGGCAAGGAACTATAGGTCTGTCGATACTTGATTTTGAGAACCCGTAGGGCCTATCTCTATCTATAAATGTCATCAAAATCTGGGTTATTAGTGTGGCTCAAACAGGTACCAATAAATCTGAAGCAAACCCATCTTCTTAATGATTGGTTTGGGCTATTCTGAATGGAATAAAATAAAAGAAAGAGTGAGAATTCATTTTAGACATCAGAACTATGATCGAAAATCTTGGTATCTAAGGGTTCCTAAGAAACACTCCATTTTGACTCCTAAGGTTAAAGAAAGTATTCTAAAAAAGACCATAAA